GCTTGGTGGTGTGATGGTGCGTATTTTACGTGTAATTTATTGTTGCCAGTGCGTGTTTTTGACTTATTGTGCTTTTTTCTTGTTTTCTTTGGGAAAGTTGGGTTTAGTGGGCGGTTTATTTACGTGTGCGTGGTATATTAATATGAGGCTTATCACAAATAATTCAGACTATTTGAAGTACCATTGATTATCCTTAGTGATTTATTCAAACAATACGATCTTAGTTAAATGCAATTAACAGTATAGCGGGTATAGCTACCTAATAGAAGAGGAATAAGGTATTAAGTATTCAACACTTATATTGATATAATCGTATACATATCTCGTTTTATTTATTAAGTATAAGCAATTTTATTATTATGATATAATAAAAATGGAATTATTAAGAGAATGAAAAGTTATCATTAAATAGATTTAATGATAACTTTTCATCTTATATGTGTAAATTCTTACCTGAAAGTAAGGTTGATGTATTTATGAACCTAAAAGAACTAACAATCCTAAACTTATCTTATAAAGTGTAAAAAAAGATAAGTTTAGGATTGTTAGTTCTATTAGGTTCTAGAATTAGTGGTATTTGCTTGGTGGTGTGATGGTGCGTATTTTACGTGTAATTTATTGTTGCCAGTGCGTGTTTTTGACTTATTGTGCTTTTTTCTTGTTTTCTTTGGGAAAGTTGGGTTTAGTGGGCGGTTTATTTACGTGTGCGTGGTATATTAATATGAGGCTTATCACAAATAATTCAGACTATTTGAAGTACCATTGATTATCCTTAGTGATTTATTCAAACAATACGATCTTAGTTAAATGCAATTAACAGTATAGCGGGTATAGCTACCTAATAGAAGAGGAATAAGGTATTAAGTATTCAACACTTATATTGATATAATCGTATACATATCTCGTTTTATTTATTAAGTATAAGCAATTTTATTATTATGATATAATAAAAATGGAATTATTAAGAGAATGAAAAGTTATCATTAAATAGATTTAATGATAACTTTTCATCTTATATGTGTAAATTCTTACCTGAAAGTAAGGTTGATGTATTTATGAACCTAAAAGAACTAACAATCCTAAACTTATCTTATAAAGTGTAAAAAAAGATAAGTTTAGGATTGTTAGTTCTATTAGGTTCTAGAATTAGTGGTATTTGCTTGGTGGTGTGATGGTGCGTATTTTACGTGTAATTTATTGTTGGCCTCGCTTGATTATTATCTGATTTTCTATTTTTCGTCCCATTTTTGGTTTGTTGTACTGTAAGAGTTGAATAATTACTAGAGTTGGGGTCTGTCAGTTTTTTCTTGCGTGTTAGTGGGGTTTTTTACTGCCTGGGCTAAAAAACTTTATAGCTGTGAGCATGCTCCTTCTTATTATTGCTTTTTTGTTGGCCTCGCTTGATTATTATCTGATTTTCTATTTTTCGTCCCATTTTTGGTTTGTTGTACTGTGGAGGAGTTTTATTCTTGCTCATTTGTTCATTGTTAGTTTGCTCTATATGTAAGTTTGTGCGTGGTTTGTCCTCTGTCTCTAGATGGGTTGGTAGGTTTTGTTTTTAATAATTCTCATTAGTTGTTATTATTCATCAAGTATCCTTGTAGTTAGTAATACGTTTTAGTTTCGGTTAAATTTTGTGCCAGCAGCCGCGGTTATACCTTGGATGCAGTTGAACATGTTTAGCTTGGTAGTTTTATGATTTGTATTTTTTGGTTTTATATTGGTTGGTTGGTTGGGTGAAATTTTTACTTTTGTTGTTTTCCTTATTTTTATGTTTGGAGGCTATGAAATTCTTTTTTTAAACTAGGATTAGATACCCTATTATTTGAGGATGTTAATTTTTGTGCTGGAGTAGTATTAGTTATGTTCTTGAAACTTAAAGAATTTGGCGGTATCTTATTCCGTTCAGAGGAATCTGTCTCGTTATCGATAGTCCGCGTTGGACCTTACTTGGTTGCTATGGTTTGTATACCGCCGTTTATTTGATTATGCTTTTAGGGGTTTTAATTTTCTGGTTCCTTTATTTTGATTTATTTCAGGTCAAGGTGCAGCTTGTTTCTAAGTGTTATTGATGGATTACATTGATCTTTGTTTGTTTGGATTGTTGGTTGAGATTATTGATATGAAATTGGATTTGATTGTAATGTTTTGTAGATTGTTATCATGATACCTGGTTCTAAGATATGTACACATCGCCCGTCGCTCTCGTTTGTTTTTAATGAGATAAGTCGTAACAAAGTGGTTGTACCGGAAGGTGTGGCTGGAGTGATTTCAGACCATTTCTGTTAGTTGAGATTTCATTTACGCTGAATTTTTTGTCGTGCAATTCGGCATGGTCTGATTATTGATTGTCTTGTTGTCTGTTTTAGTTTGGGTTGGGAATAGATTCGGTAAAATATTATTTTGTTGTTGTATTCTTTTGATTTAATTTTTTTACGATAGTTTACTTGTACTGTAAGGGTTTGTTTTTTGTTTTATTGAAAGTTGGCTTTTTTTGTCGTACCTTGTGTATCAGGGTTCATTGAATTTTATTATTTATTTTTATTTCCCGATTTTAAAGGAGTTAATGATTTATTTTGGTTGCTGTTTCATTAGCATCAAGGATAGGTTGTTGGTAGTGAAATGTTATTCGTCTTTAGTGGTTTCTGGTTTTTCAAGAAATGAATTTAATTCATGCATCTCGTTTAGATTTTTACTGTTGTTTAGGTTTGTTTTTACTTGATGTTAAGATTAGGGGGGATTAGCTCCTTGTTTTATTTTTATAATTTTTATTTGAATTTGGTTTTGTGGATTTTATAGTGATTTTCAATTTGATTATGTTAAAGTTTTATTTTTCTTTTTATTTATTTTTGGTTTATTTATTTTGTTTATTGAAGTGTTTCCTTTATTTTTTATTGGATTGTAATTATTGTGGAATTAGTAAATTTTTTGTTTGTGTTGTTTATTACTTGTGTTTAATTTCTTTTGAGGAATTAGGCAAATTTTGTGTCCGCCTGTTTAACAAAAACATCTTTTCTTGTTAGTTTTTGAAGTATGGCCTGCCCGCTGACTTGAGTGTTGAAGGGCCGCGGTATTTTGACCGTGCAAAGGTAGCATAATCATTAGTTCTTTAATTGTGATCTGGAATGAATGGCTTGACGAGATGCGAGCTGTCTTAAATTTGAATATTTTATTGAATTTGGTTTTTGAGTTAAAATTCTTAAATGTTTTTATGGGACGAGAAGACCCTATAGAGTTTAACATCTTGTTTATTTTTATTTATTGTTTGTTTTAATTTTTGGTAAGTGGGCTTTTTGTTTTGTTGGGGTGATGAGAGGAATGAATTTAACTCCTCTTTATTTTGGTTATATTGATTTATATTTATTTGATCCATTTATTTTGATTATAAGATTAAATTACCTTAGGGATAACAGCGTTATCCCCCTTGAGAGTTCTTATCGGCAGGGGGGCTTGCGACCTCGATGTTGGATTAAGGTGAATTTTTGGTGTAGGAGCTGAAAGTTGTATTGGGTCTGTTCGACCTTTGAAATCTTACATGATCTGAGTTCAAACCGGCGTGAGCCAGGTTGGTTTCTATCTATAAGTATTTTTTTTACCTTAGTACGAGAGGACCAGGTATTTGGAATAATTTTGTTGTTGTTGAGTTTTATTAACTGTTATACTATTTTGGCAGATAAGTGCACTGGATTTAGAATCTATTAATGTAAATTTTATTTTACAAGTAGTATTTTGTTATGTTAAGCTTTTTGTTTTTCGTTGTTGTGTTTTTGTTGTTGGTTATTTTTGTTTTAGTTGGGGTGGCGTTTCTTACTCTTTTGGAACGAAAGGTTTTAGGATATATTCATATCCGCAGGGGCCCTAATAGGGTTGGTTTTGTTGGTATTCTTCAGCCTTTTAGAGATGCTATTAAGCTGTTTTCTAGGGAGCAGTATTTTCCTTTGGTTTCTAATTATTTGGTTTATTATTTTTCTCCTGTTTTTGCGCTGTTTCTTTCTTTGTTGATTTGGTTGTTAATTCCTTACTTGAGAGGGTTTGTGTCTTTTGAGTTGGGCTTGTTGTTTTTTTTGGCTTGCACTAGACTTGGTGTTTATACTGTTATGATTGCTGGTTGGTCTTCTAATTCTAGTTATTCTTTGTTGGGTGGTTTACGTGCTTTGGCTCAGACTATTTCTTATGAGGTTAGATTGGCTTTTATTTTGTTTTCTTTTGTAATTTTGGTCTGTAGTTATAATTTGGTTTATTTTTATTTGTTTCAGGTTTATGTTTGGTTAATTTTCTTCTCTTTTCCCTTGTCTTTTGTTTGGTTTATTTCTTGTTTGGCAGAAACTAATCGCACTCCTTTTGATTTTGCTGAGGGGGAGTCTGAGTTGGTTTCTGGTTTTAATGTTGAGTATGGTGGTGGTGGGTTTGCGTTGATTTTCTTGGCTGAGTATGCTAGTATTCTTTTTATGAGATTATTGTTTTGCATTATTTTTTTGGGCAGCGATCTTTATTCTTTATTTTTTTATGTTAGGTTGTCCTTGGTTTCTTTTTTGTTTATTTGGGTTCGTGGCACCTTGCCTCGGTTTCGCTATGATAAGCTGATGTATTTGGCTTGAAAGAGTTTTTTGCCTCTTTCTTTAAATTATCTTTTGTTTTTTGTTGGTGTTAAGTTATTGGTTTTTTCTTTGTTGTAGGTGTATTAATTTAGGCATTAAAGTTAATAGAAGGTTTGAACTTCTCTCATAGTGGTTTCAAGGCACTAGGCTTTTCTTATTGCTTATTTAACTAGTTTATTGTTTTGTCTCATACATTTATTGTTGTGGGGTTTGCAATGTAGTATAGGAAGTATAGGACCGTTAGGATTTGCCCTGTTAGGATATACGGTTCCTCTACTGGTCGGGCTCCAATTCAGGTTAGTAGGATTACTGTATTTGTTATTGTTCAGAATATTACTTGGTTTACTGGGTAGAATTGTGTTCCTCGGAATTTTGATTTAATTGTTGGTATGATGAATAGGATTGCAATTGATATAGCTAGTGCGATTACTCCTCCAAGTTTGTTTGGGATTGATCGTAGGATTGCATATGCAAATAGGAAGTATCATTCTGGTTGAATGTGTACTGGTGTTACAAGTGGGTTTGCTGGTGTGAAGTTGTCTGGGTCTCCTAGGAGGTATGGTTCCTTTAGGGTCAGGATTGATAGTAGTATAATTATTGCTGCGAACCCTACGATGTCCCTTACTGTGAAGTAAGGGTGGAATGGAATTTTGTCTGTGTTTTTGTTTAACCCTAGTGGGTTATTAGATCCTGTTTGGTGTAGGAATAGTAGGTGGATTAGGACTATTGCGGCGATAACAAAAGGTATTAGGAAGTGGAGTGCGAAAAATCGGGTTAGGGTTGCGTTGTCTACGGCAAACCCCCCTCATACTCATTGTACTATTTCGTTTCCTACATAGGGGATTGCTGATAGTAGGTTTGTGATTACGGTTGCTCCTCAAAATGATATTTGTCCTCACGGTAGTACATATCCTAGGAATGCTGTCGCTATTGTTAGGAATAGGATTGCTACCCCCACTGATCATGTATGTATGAATTTGTATGATCCGTAGTATATGTTTCGTCCGGTGTGTAGGTATAAACAAATGAAAAATGTTGAAGCCCCGTTTGCGTGTAGTGTTCGTAGTAGTCATCCGTAGTTTACGTCTCGGCAGATGTGTCTTACTCTGGAGAATGCAGTGTTGGCGTCTGGGCAGTAGTGCATGGCTAGGAATAGTCCAGTTAGGATTTGTATGACTAGGCAAACCCCTAGTAGTGATCCAAAGTTTCATCATCCTCTAATGGATGATGGGGTTGGTAGGTCTACCAGGGCGTTGTTTGCGATTTTAATGAGGGGGTCTTTGTTTCGTATGGGTTTATTCATTAGTTTACGTGTCGTAGGGGCCCCCTTGAGATGCTAATAATATTTACCACTACGATTAGTGTGAGTAATATGTATATTACTAGTAGGATGGTTATTGTTCCTGTGTTTTGGTTGTATATTATTGTTGTTGATGTGGTGATTTCGTTTTCTGTTGTTATGTTGTATAAGTTTATTTCTTTGTTGTTTGTTTGGTCTGGTATAATATATATTAGTGCTGGTGATGATATTATTGCGGCTAAAATTATCTTGTTTGATGGTGAGAACATTTCGTTTGATGCTAGTCTTGTTATGTATATAAATAGTACTAGCATCCCTCCGATTATGATTATGAATAGAATGTATGAGAATCAGAATCTTTTGTATATGGTTCCTCTAATCAGACATGTTAGTGTGGTTTGTAGAAGTAGTATTATTCCTATGGCTAGTGGGTGTTTTATTTGTGTGAATATTAATCTGGTTATTATTCTTGTTGATATTAGTAGTTTTGTTATATCAGGGGGTATTTTATTTAAAATGTTAGTTTTGGGGACTGATGAAATGGCGTTAGTGTCTTTCCTCTGAAGTTTTAAAAGGTTGTTCCTTATTTTTGGTTTACAAGACCAATATTTTTGTTAAATTATTAAAACTTTTTAATGTCAATGTGGTTATATCTTTTTGTTCTTTATTTCTGTGGTGTTTGGGCTTTTTCTTCTGGTCGTAAACATTTATTGGTTACTTTATTGAGATTGGAGTTTATTGTTTTGGTTTTGTATCTTTCAGTTTATTTTTACTTGTGTGGTTTTGATTATAGATTGTTTTTCGTTGTTTATTTTTTAATTTTTTCGGTTTGTGAAGGCTCGTTGGGCTTGTCTATTTTGGTTTCTATAATTCGTAGTCATGGTAACGATTATTTTCGTTCTTACAGAGTTCTTCAATGTTAAGGTTTCTTTGTTTTTTGTTGTTTTTGACCCCGTTGTGTTTTTCTTATTCTTGGTGGTTGGTTTGCTCATTGTTGTTTTTGGTTTCTTTTATTTATCTTTTTTCTTTTCCATATTTTTTTTGTTGGGGTAATTTGGGTTATTTTTTTGGGTGTGATGTTATTTCTTATGGTCTTATTCTTTTGAGCTTGTGGATTTGTGTTCTTATGATTTTGGCTAGAGAGTCTGTTTTTCGTTCAAATTACTTTCCTGGTTTTTTTCTTTTTGTTGTAGTTTTTCTTGTTACTATGTTGTATTGTACTTTTAGAAGAATTAGTTTGCTTTCATTTTATGTTTTCTTTGAGAGTAGATTAATCCCTACTTTGTTTCTTATTTTGGGTTGGGGCTATCAGCCAGAGCGTATTCAGGCTGGTGTTTATTTATTGTTTTATACTTTGTTAGCGTCCCTTCCTTTGTTAGTTGGTATTTTGTTTATTTATAGTTCATTGGGCTCATTGTGTTTGTTTTTATTGCGAGGGGGTATTGTTGGTGGTTTGTTTTATGTTTGTATGGTGTTGGCCTTTTTGGTCAGGATACCTATGTTTTTAGTTCATTTGTGGCTTCCTAGGGCTCATGTGGAGGCTCCTGTTTCTGGTTCAATGATTTTAGCTGGTGTTTTGTTGAAGCTTGGTGGTTATGGTTTGCTTCGAGTTTTCCCTATTTTATCTAGGTTTGGATTTGGATTTGGTGTTGTTTGGGTTGTTTTAGGCTTGGTTGGTGGTTCGTTGGTTAGTTTGTTTTGTATGCGGCAGACTGATTTAAAGTCATTAATTGCCTACTCGTCTGTAGCTCATATGGGCATAGTTATTGGTGGTATTATAACTATGGGTTATTGGGGGGTGTGTAGATCCTTCGCTTTAATGATTGCTCATGGTTTGTGTTCTTCTGGTCTTTTTTGTCTTTCTAATATTTCCTATGAGCGGTTTGGTAGTCGTAGATTGTTGGTTAATAGGGGTTTAATGAATTTAATACCTAGCATGGCTATGTGGTGGTTTTTGTTAAGTGCTTGTAATATGGCTGCCCCACCTTCTCTTAATCTTCTTGGTGAGATTGGGTTGTTGAGTAGTTTAGTTTCATGATCTTGGTATCTTATGTTTGTTTTAATTTTTTTATCTTTTTTTAGTGCGGCTTATACTCTTTATATGTATTCTTATAGTCAGCACGGCTCTGTTTTTTCTGGTTTATATTCTTGTTCGTTAGGTTATACTCGTGAGTTTTTGTTGTTATTTTTGCACTGGTTTCCGTTAAATTTGGTTATTTTAAGGGTTGATTTTGCTGTCTTTTGGGTTTAAGGCTGTAGATAATTTTGTTAGTCTGAATAGTTTAATTTAAAATGCTGATTTGTGGTGTCGGTGATGTAGTTTTATTGCTTTGGACTGTGATGCCTATTTCTATTTGTTTTGCTAGATTTGTTTTTTTGTTTCTTTTGGGTTGATTTTGCTGTTTTTTAGGTGTTTATTTTATTTTGTGTGATTTGGTTTATTTTGTTGATTGGGTGGTTGTGAGATTGAATGGGAGCTCTGTTGTTATGACTTTTTTGTTTGATTGGATGTCTTTGTTGTTTATGGGTTTTGTTTTTATTATTTCTTCTCTTGTTATTTTGTATAGTGATGATTATATATTTGGTGATTTAAATATTTTTCGGTTTATTTTGTTAGTTTTGATGTTTGTGGTTTCTATGATGTTTTTGATTGTTAGCCCTAATATGATCAGTATTTTGTTGGGTTGGGATGGTTTGGGTTTGGTTTCTTATCTTTTGGTAATTTATTATCAGAATGTAAGGTCTTATGGTGCTGGGATGCTTACTGTTTTGTCTAATCGTATTGGTGATGTGGCTTTGTTGATGGGTATTGCTTGAATAATTAATTTTGGTAGTTGGAGATTTGTTTATTATTTGGATTTTTTGTCGGGGTCTGTTGAAATAGAGTTGATCTCTTTTCTGGTTGTTTTGGCAGCTATAACTAGGAGTGCCCAGATTCCTTTTTCTTCTTGGTTGCCTGCGGCGATGGCTGCTCCTACTCCCGTGTCTGCTTTAGTGCATTCTTCTACTCTGGTTACTGCTGGTGTTTATTTATTGATTCGTTTTAGACCTTCATTTGGTTATTTGTTAAATGTTGCTTTGTTGTTAGTTTCTGGCTTGACTATGTTTATGGCTGGCCTTGGGGCTAATTTTGAGTATGATTTGAGGAAGATCATTGCTTTGTCAACTTTGAGACAATTGGGTCTTATAATTATAACTATTTCAGTTGGTCTTTCTGGTTTGGCTTTTTTTCATTTATTGACTCATGCTTTGTTTAAGGCCTTATTGTTCATGTGTGCTGGTGGTGTTATTCATTCTATGGGTGATTCTCAGGATATTCGTTTCATAGGGGGCTTGTCTGTTTATATGCCTTTCACTTCTTCCTGTTTAATAGTTTCTAATTTTGCTTTGTGTGGCATACCCTTTTTGGCTGGCTTTTATTCTAAGGATTTTATTCTGGAAATATTTTCTATGAGATATGTGAATATCTTTGGTTTTTTATTATTATTTGTCTCTACGGGTCTGACGGTTTGTTATTCTTTTCGTTTGTTTTATTTTGTTTTGTGTGGTGATTTTAATTTTGTTTCTTCTTATTCTATGGCTGAGACTAATTATAATATGGTTGTGGGTATGGTTGGTTTGTTGACTATGTCAGTACTTGGGGGTAGTTCTTTAATGTGGTTGATTTGTCCTACTCCTTCCGTTATTTGTTTGCCTTATTACTTAAGGTTTCTTACCTTTTTTGTAGTGTTGTTGGGGGGCTGATTGGGTTATGAGATTTCTGGTTTTAAATTTAGTGATTATTTATTTTCTGTATATTATTATGGTATTTCTTCGTTTTCTGGTTCTATGTGGTTTATGCCTTTTTTTTCTACCTATGGTGTTTCTTTTGGACCCCTGGGGTTTGGTTATAAGTCAATGAGGGTTTTTGATTCTGGTTGGATGGAGTATTTTGGTGGTCAGGGTTTATATTGGGTTCTTTTTAATCTTGGTAGGGTTAATCAGTGGGCTCAGTACAGTAGTTTGAGGGTGTTTTTAGGTTTCTTTGTTATGTGAGTTGTTATTCTGTTATTTTTGTTGGCTTTTTACTTGAATAGCTTATTTTAGAGCGCGACGCTGAAGATGTCGATGAGGTTATTTTAACCTTTAAGTAAGTTTATTTATAAAAGTTGGTCTTTATCTTTACAGTGAAAGTGTAATGTTTTATTAAACTATATAAATTAGAAGTGTAAACGGATTTTAACCGCTATAGTGATAAGTTAGCAGCATTCACTTTTTCTGTCACTTCTTTAACTGGAATTACTTTGATTCACTTATATTATTAACAATAATATACCTCTTTTTGGTTTCAGTTAAGTTGAGTAGATAGTGAGGATAGGTTTGACTATCTAGGATCAGGTCGAAACTGATTGCAAGTTGTTGCTTCTCACTTATTTGTGAGGCTAGCTGTATCTGTTGCAGCACTTTTTGAATGCAACTCAAATGTTATTGTTAACTATAGTCCCTGAGCTTAGTTTCTTCATTCTAATGACCCTTGGTTCCATTCGTGGTATAGTCCGATGATTAGGATTAGGAGGAATGCTGATCTAATTAGTGCTCATGATTTTATTCTTGATGTTGTTATTGTGATTGGTATTGGTAGCAATAGTGCAATTTCTACGTCGAAAATTATAAAGATTACTGCAATTAGGAAGAATCGTGATGAAAAAGGTAGTCGTGCTGAATTTTTTGGGTCAAATCCGCATTCGAAGGGGGATCTTTTTTCTCGATCTTCATTGTTTTTTTTTGAGATTAAGGTTGCTAGGTATATTACTACTACTGATAGTATGATTGTGATTGTTGTTAATGTTATGATTGTTATTATTACTTATCTTGCTTTCACAAATTTCTTGATTGGAAGTCAAGTATACTTTACTTGTATTAGATAAGTAGTTTATCTTCCTCATCAGTAGATTGAGATATATAGGAATAGTCATACCACATCTACGAAGTGTCAGTATCATGCTGCTGCTTCAAATCCGAAGTGGTGGTTTGATGAGAAGTGTAGGGCTGTTTGTCGTATTAGGCATGTTGTTAGGAAGGTTGTTCCGATGATGACATGTAGTCCGTGGAATCCTGTTGCTATGAAGAATGTAGATCCGTAGGCGGAGTCTGCAATTGTGAATGGGGCTTCGATGTATTCGTAGGCTTGAAGTGCAGTGAAGTAAAGCCCTAGTAGTACTGTGAAAAACAGTCCTTGCGTTGCTTGTCTGAAGTTATTTTCTAGTAGTCCGTGGTGTGCTCATGTTACGGTTACTCCTGAGGCAAGTAGGATTGCGGTGTTTAGTAATGGGACTTGTAGCGGGTTGAATGGTTGGATTCCCGTGGGCGGTCATGTTGATCCTAGTTCAATTGTTGGTGATAGTCTTCTGTGGAAGAATGCTCAGAAGAATGATGCGAAGAATAATACTTCTGAGATAATGAATAGGATTATTCCCCATCGTAGCCCCTTTGTTACTATTTTTGTATGTAGTCCTTGGTATGTTCCTTCTCGGGTGATGTCTCGTCATCATTGAATTATAGTTAGTACGGTGATTATGGCTCCAACTCCCAGTAAGCTGTCGTCGTATTGGTGGAATCATTTGATTAATCCTATTAGCGTTACTATTGCTCCAATTGCTCCTGTGAGTGGTCATGGTCTTTTATTTACTATGTGGAATGGGTGGTTTTCATGGTTTGACATTAATTTACTTCTCTAGAGTATAGTGTTCTTAGGATTGCGAATACATATGATTGGATGATAGCTACTGCTCCTTCTAGAATTAAGAGGAGGATTTGTGCTGTAATTAGTACTGTGAGTAGGGTGTGATTTATTCTGGGTCCGTTATTTCCTAGGAGGGTGAGGAGTAAATGACCAGCAATTATGTTTGCTGTTAGTCGTACTGCTAGTGTTCCCGGTCGGATGAGGTTTCTGATTGTTTCAATGACAACTATAAATGGTATTAGTATTGTTGGTGTTCCTTGTGGTACAAGGTGTTCGAACATATGATTTGTGTTTTTGATTCATCCGAATAATATAAATCTTGTTCATAGGGGTAATGCTAGTGTTAGTGTGAGGGTTAAGTGGCTTGTTCTGGTGAATACGTATGGGAATAGGCCTAGGAAGTTATTTATTAGGATTATTAGGAATAGTGAGGTGAAGATGAATGAGTTTCCTTTGTTTTGATTTCCTTTTCTTAGAATTGTTTTTATTTCTTTGTGAAGTTTATTTATTAGTAATCTAATTATTATATTATTTCGTGATGGAATTAATCAAATTCTCGTTGGGATTAGTAGTAACCCTACAATTGTTCTTGTTCAATTTAGGGGGAGTCTGCTAATTTCTGTGGTTGGATCAAAGATTGAGAATAGGTTTCTTATCATTTTCAGTTTATTTTGTTGACACTAATGGTACTTTTTGTTGATGATGTGGTTCTATTTGGGGATTGTGTGAAATAGTTTATGATGTTGAATATTAGGAATGTTGCTAGGAATATGGTGTATAATATTATTCATTCTATTGGTATTATTTGAGGTATAAAAGGATATCATTGTTGATTACTTCAGTTTGACATTCTGATGTTATATAATTAACTAATCCTTTCATCAGAGATAGTTGCTAAATTATCATGAGCTGGTTTAAGAGACCATTACTTGCTTTCAGTCATCTGATGATTCTATTAGGTTTGAAACTCAGTTAATGAAGTGTTTTGCTGGTACGCTTTCGATTGTAATGGGTATAAATCTGTGGTTTGCTCCGCAGATTTCTGAGCATTGCCCGTATAGTAGTCCAGGTCGGTTAATGGAGAATCTAATTTGGTTTAGTCGTCCTGGTGTGGCATCTGTTTTTACTCCTAATCTCGGGATTGTTCATGAGTGTAGTACGTCTGCTGCTGTGACGATTAATCGGATTGGTGAGTTTATTGGTAGGACAACTCGGTTATCTGTGTCCAGTAGTCGGAATGTTCTTGCTTGTTGTTCTTCTTGTGGTGTCATGTATGAATCGAATTCTAGTTTTGTGAAGTCTGAATATTCATATCTTCAGTATCATTGGTGTCCTACTGCTTTTAGTGTTAGTGCTGGGTTGTGGATTTCGTCTATTAGGTATAAAAGTCGTAGGGATGGTATAGCGATGAACACTAAGATAATTGCTGGTGCAATTGTTCATGTGGTTTCAATTATTTGTCCTTCTAATATAAATCGTCTGGTTTGTTTGTTTCGGATTAGGGTAACTATTATGTATGATACAGTTATGGTAATTATAAGTATAATTATTAGTACATGGTCATGGAAGAAGACTAATTGTTCTATAATGGGGGATGCTCCGTCTTGTAGTCCCATGTTTAATCATGTCGTCATTAATTCTAATGAAAGCCCGAAGCTTTATATTTGGAGCTTAAATCCAGTGCACTTATCTGCCACGTTAGACTTCTTGGTCTATTTAGTTATTAATTAGTGAGATGGTTGGTAGTTCTGAGTATCTGTGTTCTGCTGGTGGGAAGTTTTGTAATCACTCAATTGAGTTTCTTGTTTGGGTTGGGAATAGGATTTGTCGGTTTGATGAAATTCTTTCTCAAATGATAAATAGGAATATTATCACTCTTACGAATGAGATTGTTGATCCTATTGATGAGATGATGTTTCATGTTGTGTAGGCGTCTGGGTAGTCTGAGTATCGTCGTGGCATGCCAGCTAGTCCTAGGAAGTGTTGTGGGAAGAACGTTATGTTTACTCCTGTGAATATAACGGCGAATTGTGCCTTTAGTCATTTAGGGTTTATGGTAAGTCCAGTGAATAGGGGGAATCATTGGATGAATCCTGCTATGATTGCGAACACTGCTCCTATTGACAGTACGTAGTGGAAGTGGGCAACTACGTAGTATGTGTCATGTAATACAATATCGATTGATGAGTTTGCAAGGACTACTCCTGTTAATCCTCCTATTGTGAATAGGAATACAAATCCTATGGCTCATAGGCAAGCTGCTCTGTATGTTATTTGTGATCCGTATATTGTTGCTAACCAGCTGAAGATTTTGATTCCTGTGGGTACTGCAATGATTATTGTTGCTGATGTGAAATATGCTCGTGTGTCGACATCTATTCCTACTGTGAATATGTGGTGTGCTCATACTACAAATCCTAATAACCCAATTGCTAGTATAGCAAAGATTATTCCCAGGTTTCCGAACGCTTCCCTCTTTCCTCTTTCGTGGCAGATAATGTGGGAGATTATACCGAATCCTGGCAGAATTAGAATGTATACTTCAGGGTGTCCAAAGAATCAGAATAAGTGTTGGTATAGAATTGGGTCTCCCCCTCCTGCTGGGTCGAAGAATGATGTGTTTAGGTTGCGATCAGTTAATAGTATAGTAATTGCTCCTGCTAATACTGGTAGTGACAGTAGGAGTAGAAGTGCTGTAATGGCGACTGATCATACAAATAGTGGGATCCGTTCGGGTTTTATGCTCTTTGGCTTCATGTTGATTGTTGTTGAAATAAAGTTTACTGCTCCTAGGATTGATGATACACCTGCTAGGTGGAGAGAGAAGATGGCTAGGTCTACGGATGCCCCGGCGTGTGCAATCCCTCTTGCAAGGGGAGGATATACTGTTCATCCTGTCCCTGCTCCGCTTTCTACTGTTCTACTTGCAAGTAGGAGCGTTAATGATGGTGGGAGTAATCAGAATCTCATGTTGTTTATTCGTGGGAATGCCATGTCTGGTGCTCCGAGTATTAGGGGTACTAGTCAGTTTCCAAACCCACCAATTAGAATTGGTATAACTATGAAGAAGATTATAACGAATGCATGTGCTGTGACGATGACGTTGTAGATTTGGTCATCTCCAATTAGAGACCCGGGTTGTCCTAGTTCTGTTCGGATAAGCATTCTAAGGGATGTTCCTACTATGCCTGATCAGGCGCCAAATACGAAGTATAATGTTCCAATGTCCTTGTGGTTGGTTGAAAAAAACCATCGGCTAAAAATTAGTGGAGTGGCTGAGATAAATTAGTAGGCGATAGGCTGTAAATCTATTTAGGGGCGTTGACGTTGCTCTTCCACTATGGTGGTTAGCCTTGTATTCATTTTGTGATGACAGAATGCAATTCTGTAGGGGTAGGTGTAAGGCTTACCAAGGCCTAAAGGTCGAACGTCCTTTATTTATAGCTTTGAAGGTTATTAGTTTAGTTTAACTTAAGGCCTTCCTTCTAGTTTTAGTTCGTTCTGATGATGATTGTGCATATTATTGCTCCTATTAATGAGATAGATGACAGGGCCATGGCTCTAATGTTTTTGGTTGGCTTGGATTTGTGTAATTGGGTGTTTCACTTTGATTCTGTGCTTAGAATTATAAATCTTGAATAAGAAATTTTTAGGTAGTAGTATAGTGTAATTAGGGATGTGACTACTATAACGGTTGCTATGGGTATTAGTTCATTTATGGTTATTGCCTGGATGATAAACCACTTTGGTAGGAACCCTAAAAATGGTGGTAGTCCTCCTAAGGATAGCAGTGAGGTAAACATTATAAATTTCATTAGTTTATTTTCCTTGTTTGCTATTAGGATTTGATTGATAAATGATACTCTAGTTAGTTTGATGACTGAAAGTACTGTTAGTACTAATGTTGAGTAGACTGCGAAGTATATAACCCACATGTTGTCTCCCGTAATTAGTGCTATTAGTATTCATCCAGTGTGATTGATGGATGAGTATGTTAAGATTTTTCGTATTGAGGTTTGGTTGAGCCCCCCAATTGCTCCTACGATTGTTGATGTTAAAATGATTCTGAATATGAAGGTGTTGGCCTCGATTAGGTATGATATTAGCATCATGGGTGCGGCCTTCTGGATTGTTATTAGTAGTCCACAATTTTCTCATCTTAATCCTTCCATGACTCCTGGGAACCACCAGTGGAATGGTGCAGCTCCTCTTTTTAATAGTAGAGGTGTGCAAACAATTATTGGCGTATAAGGGGTTCCTACGTTCGTGAGTGTGAACAGGTCTTCTGTTACCGTTTTTATTACTACTATGAATAATAGAGTTGCTGAAGCTAGTACTTGAACGATAAAGTACTTTAATGACGCTTCTGTGTTATATATATTTTTGATGTTAGATATCAGTGGAATAAATGATATTAAATTTACTTCCAGTCCTATTCATGCGCCAATTCATGAGCTGGACGATACAGATACTAACATACCTCTTACTAAGGTGATTAGTAATAGGATTTTGGTTGAGTTACTGGGCATTAGAGAAGAGAGTATTTACTCTATTTATGGGGTATGAACCCATTAGCTTTATCTTAGCTTACTTTTCTAAGTTTAGGTTTACTTTTTATACATCTTGGTGTATGGTGCACGGTGGCTTTTGATGCTTGATGGTGACAGTTTAATTCTGTTGGATGTAATGAAGGTAGTTTGTACTACATGTTTTATCCTATCACGATAGTCCTTTAATCAGGCTCATCATT